TAGCATAAAGAAATGTAACCAACGTTTATTGGAAAAAGCAACACCAAAGATTTGGGACCAAAAGCGGTTAGCAGTGACCATTGAATAAGTTTCTTCCGCTTGAGTTGGGTTAAAAGCTCGGAAGGTATTTGCACCATCACCATCTTCAAATAGAGTGTTTTCTACAGTAGCCCCATGAATAGCGCATAGCAGAGCCGCACCTAATACTCCGGCAACTCCCATCATATGAAAGGGGTTCAACGTCCAATTATGAAATCCTTGGAAGAAAAGGATGAATCGAAATATAGCTGCTACGCCAAAACTCGGTGCAAAGAACCAACCAGATTGTCCCAGTGGATAAATAAGGAATACGGAAACAAAAACAGCGATTGGACCAGAGAATGAAATTGCATTATAAGGCCGCAATTGAACAGACCTAGCAAGTTCAAATTGACGTAACATGAAACCTATTAGTGCAAAAGCCCCATGGAGAGCGACAAAAGTCCACAGACCGCCTAATTGACACCAACGAGTAAAATCTCCTTGTGCTTCCGGTCCCCATAATAGCAACAAAGAGTGTGCTAAACTATTGGCAGGAGTGGAAACCGCCGCCGTTAAGAAATTGCAACCTTCCAAATAGGAACTAGCCAACCCATGGGTATACCAAGAAGTTACAAAAGTAGTCCCTGTAAACCAACCCCCTAAAGCGAAATAAGCACAAGGAAAGAGCAATAGGCCGGACCATCCTACAAAAACGAAACGGTCCCTTCGTAACCAGTCGTCCATAATATCAAATAGATCATTTTCTTCTTTAGTAACTCTACCAAGGGCTATAGTCATAGTGATCCTCCTATTCAATTACTTCAACCATTTCCGAGCACCTCATATTACTTCCAAGGCATATGATAGTTTGATTATCTGTGTACGATTTCTTTCTCGTTCAATGCCCTTTTTCAATGGTCTCGAAGATAGAAATTTTGCATTTTTCTCTATGGGGTCACAACCAAAGTTGTTGTAAATCCATGAATTTCATTAGATTCATTTTTCTTCTACTTACTCTAGAAATAAAGCTATAGAAATAAAGAAATAAACATTTAAATTTAGCATTATTCTATGATTCCTATTTCAAAGCCTATCTTTTAAGGGAAAAATAATCCCTCTTTTCTCATTCGCTCTCTATTGCATGGGTGGAAGAACAAAAAAAAGGATTTTGAAAAAAAAAAAGAAAGATATTGAAAAGAAAAATTGACTTTCGAAATCCATTTTTATGTGTAACGGAAAAGAGTTGCGATTTCTTCTTATTCCTATAGAACGTCTAGTAACAAGAATATGAAATCGTAAATAGCGAAAAATTCTTGCCTTGCACGGTCTAAGTCTAAGGAAATACAAAAAATCCGCTTATACAACAATTTCATCCACATCGAATTTATATATCAGAATAGCGGATAGAGGCATCATTAAAGGGGTCAGGTCTACTTACTTTATCTTTCTTTCTAATTTTATGGTGGGTTTGATAAGAATTTTTTTTTCTATAACCTGCTTGTTTTATTCTAACAAGTCCTATACGGAAATGCCCGCTGAAGAGAAAATATATCTGATTGTCTCTCAGCCTATATTGAATTTTAGAAAGAAGAAACAAGAATTTTCCCTTTTTTTTTATTAACATTAAGAAAAAAGAATATAAATAAAATGGAATTGGCAATATAATTTTTATGCACTTTTGAAATGAAAAAAGGAAGGATTTTTTGTAATCGTTATTTCTTGCCTCTGTCATATCACGAAAACCTTTCGATTTGGAACGGGGAGAGATGGCTGAGTGGACTAAAGCGGCGGATTGCTAATCCGTTGTACAATTTTTTTGTACCGAGGGTTCGAATCCCTCTCTTTCCGCCCCCTCGGATCGTTTGGGACTTTCGAATTGTAAGGAATTCGAACCCCCGGATTTTCTCATAGATAAATGTACGAAATAAATCCAATTTGTAAGAAAAAATTCCCAAAAATTTTTGATTTTTACTCCTCACGTCCAGGATTACGTCCTGGATCATTAGATAAGAATCCAAAAATAAAGAGGGAAACAAAGAATATCACTACTGTATAAACAAAGAGTTTGAGAGTAAGCATTACATAATCTCCAAGATTTTTTTTTAAGGAATAGATTACCCGTTTTTCCTTACCGCACAGATCCACTAGGATGGTTTTTTTTTACACCTAAAAAATGCAAAAATCAATTCTAAAAAAAAAAAAATTGCAAGAATTTCTTTATAATAAGCAGTCTTATCAATAAAAAATCAATATAAAAAATGAGTTTTAGTTTAAGTATTGTTTGTGTGGGTACCTAAAGGTACCTGCTCAACGTAGATGCAGGGGGTAGAAAGGCTGATCCAAATTTATTGTTGCAGCTCTACATTCAATGTAGAAGAATTTTAATTTTAGACTCGAAAGTTTATAATATAAGACTTCTTGGCTCTTCTACATTTTTTCATTTTTTGGAATGAATACATCATTCAATTTGGCAGACAGAACAGAATAGTAAAGATTTTATCGAAAACTTACAGCAGCTTGCCAAACAAACGCTAATAGAAAAAAGAGTACAGGTATGACAGGCATAACATCCACGATTGGGTTGAAAATGGCATAAGCTTCGGGTAATTTGGCTAAGAAAAAACTAGTCGTATAAAGACCAGAATTAAAACAGATAGAGGTTAAACTAAGTATATTAGGCATAACAAGCATTTCGTTCTTGTAGAGTAGATATTTGGATTTTGATTGAGTTATTTTTCTAAGGGAAAAAGGAAAAGAAAAGGTGGATTCAAAACCCTTTTTTCTTCGGGCTTTCCCAAACACAAAATACCTCCTTGTATTCGCATTCTCAAATGAGAATAGAAGAAATTCGATTTTCATATAATATCTTAATAGAATTCCATGTAATGATCAATGCATTTTTTGGATTCTATATTATCCGCATGTTTAGAATCCTAGCAATAAAATATACCTCATTTTTTAGGTAATTGAAGTTTTTTAGGTAATTGAAGTGGGATTGACGATTAATATATAATAAAAATACTGTTTATTAGTGTCGTATAAAAGAAATGAAATGGGGCGTGGCCAAGTGGTAAGGCAGCGGGTTTTGGTCCCGTTATTCGGAGGTTCGAATCCTTCCGTCCCAGATTTTTTTTTCATGAAATGAAAGATAGAATCGTATTGTGTCCTGCACGAGACAAAAGCTTATTAAAGAGAATAATTTTTTCTTATTAACTCTTAGATTAGATGCATTTCTAAGGATTCTTTTTTTTTTTTCTCAGAAAACAAAATCCAGTATCAAGTCCAGTCAAATTTTTTTCATTAACAATTTGGGTCTGTCAGGCACATTCAGGATATGCTCCTACTATTCATTAGTCATATGTGTATGTGTTTTGAATATGTGTTTTGAAATTCGAACTTGTTGGATAAACTTTATGCTTCATATCCGTGAAATGGGAATTCTTACAGGATACATTTGACACCTAATGTAAAGAAAAGGGGGTTTCCATTCTACGGATAGAGACTAGATTTTTCTATTTTAGGCATTATCTCTGATTTGCAAATATCCATTTCTAAATCAATGGAATGTGAGGATTAGAGAGAAATTCATATATTCCGTCTACTCTACTTTGGAATTGATTGAAAACCCAAATTTATGAGGAAAAACACTGTATAAAAAATCAGACTTATCCCTTTCCCTTTATGATACAGATAGATTTTTGTTTTGCTGTTTTATTAGTAAAAAAGAGGGACTCTTCTTTGGTTAAGCGAAAACGATCTCGATCTGTCATTCTTTTGATCCATTCCGGTAATGATAAGGTAAGAACTGTTCGTTGAATAGAATAGAATGGATTCAAAAAAAATAATACTTTTCTTATTTTAAATTTTTAGTTCTTTCTGTTACATAAAAGAAAGAAGGAATACTATAAGTAAAAAAGTAAAAGCAAAGACCTTAATTTTACTTTACACTAATTTTTTTTACTTCATTTTTTCTTTCTTTTGTTACTCCTGTTATTCCAGTCGAAGAACTATGAAAAGTTTATAACTAACAAAAAAATGCTAATCTTTTCATTGGCATAGTTTATTTGTTGGAGAAGAGTGGATTCTTCTCATTTCAGAATTGCTCATCTCGAGTTCTCTGTTGAGGATGGAAATTCAATAATAAATAAGTCTTAAGCAAACTATTTTATTCCTCTTTTCAAACTATGTTTCATTCATATGATAGAATATGGGTTTTAATAAATTGGATCCTTGCAGAGTCTTTCCCGCTAAATACTTATTTCTTTTATCCATATTTCTTCATAGATAGCAAGTTTGAATTAGTATACAAAACCAATGATTATTCATGATTCCATCCATATTGGATCAATTCTCGATACCACTTTGCAATGAAATTAGAGGAATGTTTGTTATGGTAAAACTTCGTTTAAAACGATGTGGTAGAAAGCAACGTGCGACTTGAAGGAGATGATCGATTGTGGATTTTTCTTTTTTCTATCCACCATTTTTCATAGTAATGAAAATGCTCTTGGCTCGACATAGTCTGTTCTATTTGTCCTGAACCCAATTTGCGCTGGGTTGTTTGTAAGTAAATAGTACACGATGGAGCTCGAGAAGAAAGAATTAATTTTTTCTCAAGGGAAAGAATCTAGGGTTAGTGAAAACTAATAAATTAGGCCAACTTTGTCAGTCTATCTTTAATATAGAAATTGAAAGGTTAAAATAAGAAAAAGTATAATTTTGGAAGATTGGAAAACTTTTTTTTTTTTTGATTAAAAGTGTATATTTGATTTCTCTAGAAAAGGAAAATGTTTTATTGTTTATTGAAGGAAATAAGAAAAAAGAAAGGGTATGTTGCTACTCTTTTGAAAGAAAAAAGAATAGGAATTCCCGAAGTAATGTCTAAACCCAAGGATTTCACAAATCAAAGATAAAGGATTCCGGAACAAGTAAACATGATTTTCAACCATCTCAACAATAGAATTAGATCAGAATAAGGAATAAAAGTCAATTTGTTCGAGATGAGATAAAGAAAAGAGTTTAGAGACGACTCAAAAAATTTGGAAGGATTTCTCTTTTGAATTCTGTCAGTCAAAATTGGTCAACTTGAGTCATGAGTATAAATGAAATTTGTTTTTTTTCTTCTATAAGGAAATTAATGCAAATCATAGTCTAATTTCTATCTACTTGTATTATAGATAGAAATTCGAATCATTTTCTCGAGCCGTATGAGGAGAAAACCTCCTATACGTTTCTAGGGGGGGCATTGTTTATCTACATCTATCCCAATAAGCTGTCTATCGAATCGTTGCAATTGATGTTCGATCTCGAAGAGAAGGAAGAGATCTTCAAAAAGTTGGTTTTTATGATCCGATAAAGAATCAAACTTGTTTAAATGTTCCAGCTATTCTCTATTTCCTTAAAAAAGGTGCTCAACCTACAAGAACTGTTTATGATATTTTAAGGAAAGCAGAATTCTTTAAAGATAAAGAAAGAGCTTTGAGTTAATTGAACAACTAAATGAAAAAGTAAGGGAGGTTCATTAATATCCCTTAATTATTTAGACACAATTTGCTTCTTTTTTAGTCCTATTTTTTTGCTGCATTTATTTCGTGCCAATCCAACAAAAGCCTTTATTTAATTTCCTTATTTGTATCTAATTGGTTTTCTTACTATTGTATTTCTATTGACAAAGGTCTATTGAACAGCTAGAATTTGTAGCTAGATAGGTCTCTTTATCGTCACTCCATATTAGGTATTTCTGTCTGCACTTTGCTCAAATGATAGGGTTGACCCCCCCTTGCATGTACTTTCATATAAGATTTTTCTATTTAAATGCTAAAAAAATAATAATTTTGCTATTATGATTGGGGCCGCTCCTTTTTTTTTTTTACCTTAGTGAAATTTAACCGATCTTTTTTTTTTATTTGAGTGTTTTTAATGGGTAATAAAATCTTTCTTTTGATGTCTTGCTAATTCCATGTTTTGCCAGGAACGTCCGGTCTAATTCTATCGATTTTTGGATTTCGATCGTATCTAAGATCCTATTTTATCTGGGTTGCTAACTCAATGGTAGAGTACTCGGCTTTTAAGTGCGACTATGATCTTTTACACATTTGGATGAAGCAAGAAATTCGTCCAGACTCTTGGTAGAGTCTAGAAGACCACGACTGATCCTCAAAGGTAATGAATGGAAAAAATAGCATGTCGTAATAAAATCAATTTTTTGATTTATTTTTGGAATAAATAAATTCCGATTTTCTGGGTCTAGTGAATAAATGGATAGAGCCTGGCTCTAATTCTGGTAAAATAAAAAGCAACGAGCTTAACTTCTTAATTGAAATGATTCCCCGATCTAATTAGACGTTAAAAATAGATTAGTGCCCGATGCGGGGAAAGGTTGGGTTTTCCTATCGGTAAACCCTTTTTTTATTTATTTTTTAGGAATCCTAATTATTTTTGATTATGGTTGAAAAGGAATGTTATGAATTGAATGTGTAAAAGAAGCAGTATATTGATAAAGAGAGTGTATTCCAAAGTCAAAAGAGCGATTGGCCTGCAAAAATAAAAGATTTGTTCTTTCTTAGAACAAACATAAACTAATTAGATAGAAAAGGAGCAGAAAAAGATCTATGGATTAGACTCCCTTTCTTTTCAGGGTTTGTTTTAAAAACTGTAATACCTTGTTCCGACCATATTGCACTATGTATCATCATTTGATAAATCGAGAAATGCTTTTTTTCTCTGATTCAAGTATAAATTCAAATGGCAAAATTCGAAGGGTATTCAGAAAAACAGCAATCTCGTCACCAATACTTCGTTTACCCACTTCTCTTTCAGGAATATATTTATGCATTTGCCCATGATTATGTAGTAAATGGTTCCGAACCTGTGGAAATTTTTGGTTGTAATAACAAGAAATTTAGTTCACTACTTGTGAAACGTTTAATTATTCGAATGTATCAGCAGAATTTTTGGATTAATTCGGTTAATCATCCTAACCAAGATCGATTGTTGGATCACAGCAATCTTTTTTATTCGGAGTTTTATTCTCAGATTCTATCTGAGGGGTTTGCAATCGTTGTAGAAATCCCATTCTCGCTAGGACAACTATCTTGTCCGGAAGAAAAAGAAATACCAAAGTTTCAAAATTTACGATCTATTCATTCGATATTTCCCTTTTTAGAAGACACATTTTTGCATTTACATTATCTATCACATGTAGAAATACCCTATCCTATCCATTTTGAAATCTTGGTTCAACTCCTTGAATACCGGATCAAAGATGTTCCATCTTTGCATTTATTGCGATTCTTTCTCAACTATTATTCGAATTGGAATAGTCTTATTACTTCAATGAAATCCATTTTTCTTTTGAAAAAAGAAAATAAAAGACTATCTCGATTCCTATATAACTCTTATGTATCAGAATATGAATTTTTCTTGTTGTTTCTTCGTAAACAATCTTCTTGCTTACGATTAACATCTTCTGGAACCTTT